AGCTTCATAATAATTATGTAAAGCTTCCGCATAATTTCCTTCGGATTGAGCTGACATCCGTTACGGTTGTTCATTCTAGTCAAATAATCCCCGTTCCAGAACCGTACGTGAGATTTCAATCTCATACGGCTCCTCCCTTCTGTACATAATGAATGATAAGAATCCCTGGAAAAAAAGATATTGCAAGATTCTCATTTTATGAACTGCCAGGGGCTAGCATTTTTACAAGAAATCTCTAGCCAGCCTTCCTGCAAGAGGTCTTTTCTTAACATACAGCGTATTGGTGTTAGATAGAAAAAGTAACTCCAACAATTTCTTTGTCCTCAACGCTTCCTATTTCCAGGAATGAGTCACTTCAACGGACTTCGATGGTTCTACGGGTATCCAAAGTACGAACGAGATGGATGTTTGTTGTCCCAACCACTTTTGTTTGTTAGTCCCGATCCCGATAAGGAAAAGGGAATAAGTTCTAACTAAAGTTTTCTTGTTGTTGATTCCTAGGTGTAGTGCTTCTTCCTCTATGCCGCCTATTGGTATTAGTGGAGTAGGATTGACTTGTAAGAACCTATAGGTGGAACCTTTCGCTCAATACTCAAATTGAAAATGAAAGCATCTGAGGCTGCATCACTCGGGGATACACGATAGAAGGAATTGTTCTATTTCCAAACTTCACCTTCACGAAGCGTAGGTTTCTTTCGAGTTTCTTTTCAGATAATATATAAAAATAGAATAATCTTTTTCGTTCTATACCAAATCATGTGCCTTTCTCGCTCGTAAGACGGAGAATGGTAAATAAATAAAAAGAATCAAATCGCACCATCTCTGTAATAGGTAAATGCCTCTTTTTCTCCTAAAGTTGTCGGAATTATTCGTAATAAGATATTGGCTACAATTGAAGAGGTCTTATCAATAAAATTTCCATTTATCCGTGATCTAGGCATAGTTCACAATCCACTCCCTAATTCTTCTCATTACCTCTCGTAGGATAAGAATCCCACAAACAAAGGAATTGGACAGTACGAAATCACATAAAAAAAAGACTCGGGGGATAAAAAAAACATACAGGTTTTTTTATCCCCCGAGCCGCGAATCTTTTTTTTACTTTGAGAAAAAACTTTTCTATTTTTCGAATTGTTTGCATTGCTGCATCAGATCCATATAGCAGAGCGTTTTTGAACTCGCTTTTTTTTTCTCTTGGTTACGTGTCTTCGTCGCTACACGTAGCCAGAGAAAAGCGAGTTTGATCGTCAAGGAACTTTTCAATGGCAACCTCAGTGTTCCTACCCTCGTGAATTAGAAAGAATTCGTCAATGAATCGCCTGTTTCTTTCCGCGTTCGCTTTTTGAGGGTCTATTGTCCTTTCTTTCCGGCTTAGTTCAGACTCTGTCCATAGTAGTCTTTCCTGGAACCAGGAAACCCGGCTCTCCAATTCCTGGATCATTGAGGTTGATGCTCGAGAGAGCTCTCGGTATGAATCCCGAGAGCTTATGAGATTTCTTTGCATATTATATATGCAGAGCGCGGCTAAGCCGACTACTCTGCTGTTGTTCTGTCTCTGTCGTGCCAGCTCGGAGGCGAGCAAATGGTTTTGCTCCCATAGAATCTGGGACTGGTCTTGCCGATCGAGAGGACCCTCCTGGATGTCCCGGTTGTATAGTGGATGCAAAAAAAGGAAGCAATCCTTTATTTTCCAGGTCTGGATTGCGATGCGACGCTCCATTCGGATATTGATGGGCAGAACTATCCCGCGGACTTGACATGAATCCTGTTTCCGAAAATACCTGACTTCCGAAGGCAGAGTCCTAGTGAAGGTAAAGAGATTCTTAGATTGTGGGGCAACCCAATAGCAGAAGCAGAACGTTACTAAAAAAAAAATAGAAGAGGGGTCAACCTCCGCGAAAATAGTAAGAACCTTGTGAACGGGCGGATGAGATTGACCCGTTGGATCAGTACCCACAAGAGTTTCATTCCTTTTCGTACCACTGTAATCCTAGCCATATTACTAAGTGCTTGGGTAAGGTTGATCCGGTAGATCAGTCCTCCCAACAGTAGAATCAAAAGATTAGTCCGACAGCAAAAAAATAAAAGAGTCTGACGGATATTAATTACCTCGATTCGCATAATCATAGAATTACCTCCATTTTTTTATTCTGTTTTCTTTATCTCTCTTACCTTACGTATTTTCGAATTCGCGATTCACCGGGTTTCTAGGCCATAATCAGAACATCAGATTTTTTCGGAGAGATGGCCGAGCGGTCCAAGGCGTAGCATTGGAACTGCTATGTAGGCTTTCGTTTACCGAGGGTTCGAATCCCTCTCTCTCCGTCCCTTCACGGAATTCACGAACCTTATTGACCACGATGTATCAAATCAAATTGAATACTTCCATCAAAGGGATCTTTCTTTGATAGAAATTCTTGATTACTCATTTTTGTAGTTTTGTAGTACGGAAAAATACTGGAAAGAGCAGCCAAGGAATGAAAATATCCCCGCCGATCTATGATACATAACTGGGAACTCCCCTATCTTAGGTCGATTTATTTTGTCGAAAAGGGGGCCAAAATTTCCGAAGCTTTGTTCTTTTAGTTAGGTTCAAGTTTGACGGGAATAATATTCTACAACTCGCAACTCTTCGATTTTCAAACCAACCCCACGACGCGCTATTATTTGCTTGACTAATCCTTTATATTGGGATGAGTAAAGAGTCAAATGTTCTGGCAATTTCTTCTGGGAGGATGAAGCAAGAGAATTTTGAATGAGAGCTCTGGTTTTTTGTTCATCCTTCGTTGTAATAATATCTTGGGGTTTGCAGCGATAACTTGGGATATCTACTAGACAACTATTAACTAAAATATGTCTATGATTAACTAATTGCCGGGCCCCGGGAATGGTCGAAGCCATACCCAATCGAAAAATAATGTTATCCAAACGCATTTCAAGTAATTGTAGTAAAACCTGACCTGTTGATCCTTTGGTTTTGCTAGCGATACGAACGTAATTAAGTAATTGTCGCTCTGTCAGACCATAATGAAAACGCAATTTTTGTTTTTCCTCTAGCCGACTCCGATATTGAGATTTTTTGATTTTCTTTTTCTTTTTGTCGTTCTTTGGGAGGCGTTTAGTAGTTAGTCCCGGTAAATTCCCCAGACGTTTTATTTTTTTGAGACGAGGCCCTCGGTAACGAGACATAAAGACTCCTTTTTTATTGAAAATGGAATTGACTAAATTAAGACTGAACTAAATGATAAACGAAGCAAACTCGACTGAAGTACTGTACTATAAAGAAGAATGCGATAAGTTGTATCAATATTCAGACTCTTTGGTTTATATAGCAAGTTAAGAATACTTTTCTTGATTTGTTACTAACTGCTCGAAGCTTTTTTTTTTTTTTATTCATAGTTGGAAGTTCTTACGACCTACTCGATCAGTTACTTTTTGAAAGACGGTAAAAAAGTCTTTTCAATATTATATTCCTTGGTGTCAAGGAGACATTCAAGGTTCAAAGTAGAAAATCGAACAAATAAAAAAGCCGGCTATCGGAATCGAACCGATGACCATCGCATTACAAATGCGATGCTCTAACCTCTGAGCTAAGCGGGCTCACATAACAGAAATTTTGCCTAGGAATTCCGCAAACTGCCAGGATCTTAGCTATTCAGAAATCCTCTAGCATTCTAGCATATAGAAAGACTCGAAATCGACTTCAGAATGAATATTCTCTAACAAGAAATCTCAAATAGAATTTTATATCCTTTTTCAATTGAAATCAAAATCAATCGAATTTTTCTTTTGATTTTCGATGTCTAATTGATTCTAGTTTTCGTTTGATTCTCTTTTCGATTTATATTTATATGATTCTCAAGAATCAAGATAATAAGGATACAATACAGAACAGAAAAACAAAAAAATGAGATATTCCTCTGGTTTCATTCAGAGCGATAAGACAACAAAGAATCGACCGTTTAAGTATGAAAAACAGCGCCGTAAAAATGAGAAGAAGAGAGGCATATATTCTATGGTATAGAGCCATCCATGTTGAATTGCGGATTCATCAATGCTAGAATCATTTCTGATTGGCCAAAATACCTGTTCTCCGATAGATAAGGATAGATAAGATACATAAGAAATCAAATAGCAGTAAACGGAGAAACTTTTTTGATTTTTAGATATAGAATCCTATCTAATCTAATGAATTCAAAGGTTACGGTATAAGCAAAAATGAAAGAAAAACGAGAAAGAAAAGAAAGAGGGGGAAAGGGATCCTAGGTTCAAAACAAAAAAGGGGATATGGCGAAATTGGTAGACGCTACGGACTTGAGTGAATTGAGCCTTAGTATGGAAACCTACTAAGTGAAAACTTTCAAATTCAGAGAAACCCTGGAATCAAAAATGGGCAATCCTGAGCCAAATCCTGTTTTCAGAAAAAAAAGGGGGGTTCCGAAAACAAGAATCCAAAAAGGATAGGTGCAGAGACTCAACGGAAGCTCTTCTAACGAATGGGGTAGACTGCGTTGCTAGAGGAATCTTTCAAAGGAAGGGATGAAGGATGAAACTAGATACATACGTATACTGAAATAATCAAACGATTCATATTAATTCCTCCCCGAATCCTTCTTTTTTTATATGAAAAATGGAAGCATTATTGTGAATCGATCCCCACAAATTCAGTGATCAAATCATTCACTCCATAGTCTGATAGATCTTTTAACGAACTGATTAATCGGACGAGAATAAAGATAGAGTCCCATTCTACATGTCAATAGCAATACCGACAACAATGAAATTTATAGTAAGAGGAAAATCCGTCGACTTTAGAAAAAATCGTGAGGGTTCGAGTCCCTCTATCCCCAATCACACTAAAAAACAAAGGCCCATCCCCCTCCCCCTACTTTTTCATCAGCGGTTCCATTCCACGATATGTTTCTGATTCACTCTACACTTTGCCAACTAGATCGGAGCAGAAATGTTCCTCGGTTATCACAAGTCCTTGAGATGTATGA